TTGTGTTGTTTGTTTTTCTTTTTGAAAAAGACTTTGTCTAAAGTTTTTCTTTAAAGAAAAACTTAGTAAGGTTTTTCTTAAGACAAACCCAGTTTTTATCGTGACCTTTGCTTCTAGCCGTGCAACGCAAAGGGTTTGTAACCTGTTAAAAACTTGAGGCGTCTTTTACCTTAAGCGTATACTAAAAGACGTTGTCTTAAGTTTTTAATGAGAAGCCCTAAGGGGGCTTTAAGAGACTATTGGTCTTAAAAAACTCTGCGTTAAGTTTTTCTTACAGCCTGCGCCTTTGGGCGCAGGCTGCAAGAAAAACTTAAGACAAAGTATTTTGGCTTTTGCCTCAGGCGCAGGGTTTTGAACGAGTCTAAATGTTCTCAGAGAACATCAAGTTTTTAACTTGTCTAAAATGTTACTTCGTAACATCAAGTTTTTTTTCCAGAAAAACCCTTGCTTTTTTTGTTTTACAAAGTAAAACTCAAGCTTCGGGTCCGTTGGCTTATCTACTGCGTAGATTAGCAAAAGTAAAAACTTGTTTTTTCCTTTTGGCTAGTCTACAAAGTAGACAACCCAAAGGCAAAGGCTCTAAGAAAACCCTTACCAAAAGGCTCTAAGAAAAACCTTACCAAAAGGCTCTAAGAAAAACCTTACCAAAGGGTATTTTATTAAATAAAAACCCTTTTCCACAGAAACATTTCGGGCTTAGGACTATTAAGACATAGTTTCTGAGGACGATCAATTTTTTTAATCTTTAGCTGCCAAAGCAAGGGTACGAAGTATTTTACCCCTTGGTAAGGTTTTTCTTGAGAAAAACCCAGTTTTGAACGCGTTCAAAACTTGGTTTCTTTCACAGCCTTTGCCTTGCTTCGCTAGGGCAAACGCCAAGGGGAGCGAGAAACTTAGAAAAACCCAGTTAAAAACTTAGGGAAGTGTTTATGGTATAAATAAGCAAAAATTTTTTGCAGATGTCGAAAAAATTTTAAAGAGAGGCGGTCTGGGTTGACTAATAGAAAAGGATTAGTGTATACTTTCATAAAACAAAAAAGTTTTTCTAATACTTTAGCGAAACAAATTCTCAAAGCTGTACAAAGAAAAATATAAATCTTACTTTGTAACATTCTGTTTAACTTCGATTTTTAATTGTCAAGAAAACTAACATTACACAAAATGTAATGTCGAAAATATATCCGAAGTTTTTTTAGAAAGGTGAAACTTATCAGGGCTATTAGCTCAGTTGGTTAGAGCGCACCCCTGATAAGGGTGAGGTCGCTGGTTCGAGTCCAGCATAGCCCACCAGTCTGTATTAACAAAGTTAATACAGCCTTTTGCTATGCAATGGAATATGCAATAAAAAGAAAAAAAGGGGGTATAGCTCAATTGGTAGAGCGCCGCCCTTGCAAGGCGGATGTTAGCGGTTCGAGTCCGCTTATCTCCACCAGCACGTTCGTTTGACTGTGCTTTTTCACTACGTTTACGTAGCGAGCACAGTAAAGAACGTGATTTACTTGGTTTTTAACGTGTTAAAAACTTGAGACATAGTCTCTTAAAAAAGTAAAAAAAAGATCAAATTCATGAAAGCTTAGGGTGGATACCTAGGTACCCAGAGACGATGAAGGGCGTGGAAACCTACGAAAAGCTTCGAGGAGTTGGAAACAAGCTGTGATTCGAAGATCCCCGAATAGGGCAACCTCTTGTATTTTCTTTTGAATTCATAGAGAGAAAAAAGGCAACCCGGTGAATTGAAACATCTTAGTAGCCGGAGGAAAAGAAAGCAAACGCGATTCCCCTAGTAGCGGCGAGCGAAAAGGGAACAGCCTAAACTCGTTAGATTTGTCTAATTAGGGTAGTGGGAACAACAACAAAATCTGATTGCAATGCTTGTAGTTGTGAGACTCGAGCTAAAAATGCAGACTAGAAGAAAGACCAAAAGACCATTTGGCAAGACGAAGCAGCTGAATCCTGCACCGAAGATGGTGAAAGTCCAGTAGTTAAATGCAAAAGTGTATTCTTTTTGTTGTCTCCCGAGTAGCATGGGGCACGTGAAATCCCGTGTGAATCAGCGAGGACCACCTCGTAAGGCTAAATACTCCTGGGTAACCGATAGTGAAGTAGTACCGTGAGGGAAAGGTGAAAAAGAACCCCTGGAGGGGAGTGAAAAAGAACATGAAACCCTAAGCTGACAAGCAGTGGGAGGACTTTTAAGTCTGACCGCGTGCCTGTTGAAGAATGAGCCGGCGACTCCTAAGAAGTGGCTTGGTTAAGGGGGATTACCCGAAGCCAAAGCGAAAGCAAGTCTGAATAGGGCAAAATCGTCACTTTTTAGGGACCCGAACCCGGGTGATCTAACCATGGCCAGGATGAAGCTTGGGTAAAACCAAGTGGAGGTCCGAACCGACCGATGTTGAAAAATCGGCGGATGAGCTGTGGTTAGGGGTGAAATGCCAATCGAACTCGGAGCTAGCTGGTTCTCCCCGAAATGCGTTGAGGCGCAGCGGTTGGCGACGGG